TGCAATGGTGGGTTGATACCGTTTTCTATGAGTAAACGTGTCCATCCTTCATTTATCATTAGAAAGATCTATTCGAAAAAAGTTTCCTTTATTTATTTTGTCTTTCTTTCTAAATTTTTCTAATCTCTAATCTATGGATAAAATAAATATTATATTATAAATAAAGACAATAAAACCATATTGTTACGTTTCCACATCAAAGTGAAATATAGTATTTAATTTCTTTTTCTTTCAATCCATGCCTATTGGTGTTCCAAAAGTACCTTTCCGGAGTCCTGGAGAAGAAGATGCATCTTGGGTTGACGTATAGTGCGACTTGTCAGATATATTGGGTCATATGGGATTTCCCCGTTCTCTCCCCCGACCGAGATATCCTCTGTTTCGCCCAAGAAAGAGAAATGGAATCATCCACAAATTGGAGCGTGAACTGCAATTAAATGCATTATTTTGGGGAATTCAGAGACTTATATCAATTAGACTAATTTATGGTTGGCTTTGGCTGGACAAAAAAATGAAGTATCCAGACTCCGTTTAGAAAAACCCAATTGGTAATATATCTATGATTACTACGTGTATCATAAATTATTATTTGTAAAGTAATAACAACAAGAAATGGTAATAGGAAGGTTTGTCCTATATGTGCAAATCAAAATCGGGCCAATCTTTACCCGGAGTAGAGCATAAACCTAAAAAGATGAAAGAGGCCCATTCAGGAACAAGAAAAAATCATCGTGATTTGGATTGCATTTCGATGAAAGAATACATCAATGAGAAGTTAATTCAATAAGTTTATTGGCCCCTTTTTTATATTATAAAAGAAGAAATCAAAATGCATCTTTATTGAAAAATCGAAGAAAAACCCTTTTATAAAAAAATTAGAAAAACTCAAAAAAGAAAGAAACTTGGAATCTATACATTGATTCTTTTCTTCGCCGTTTTTTTGAACCGTATGCATCAAAAGGTGCATGTACGGTTCCTAAGGGATACAATTTTACCCTACTCAACCGACTTTATCGAGAAAGATTACTTTTTTTAGGCCAAGAGGTTGATAGCGAGATCTCGAATCAACTTATTGGTCTTATGGTATATCTCAGTATTGAGGATGAGACCAAAGATCTTTATTTGTTTATAAACTCCCCCGGCGGATGGGTAATACCCGGAATAGCTATTTATGATACTATACAATTTGTACGACCAGAAGTCCATACAATATGCATGGGATTGGCCGCGTCAATGGGATCTTTTATTCTAGTTGGAGGAGAAATTACCAAACGTCTAGCATTCCCTCACGCTTGGCGCCAATGAAGTTTTTTTATTTGAGAGAAAAAAGAAAACTATGCCTTCGCCATATGAATATTAAGTAATAATAGCATGGCATTTCGAATTCGATATGAAATTTTTTTTTTTTCATTTTTTCAAAAGATTTGATTATGTATCGAGAGAGTAGTATGAGATAAAAGATATTTCCGACTTTCTCTTATCTATCGGAAGTCCACTTTAGCGTCACAAACTTGTTTGTTTTCACGCCGATGGGCTCTTAATAATATTTAAGTTATAAAAAAAGAGTGCGAAAAAACCAAATTTTTCTTTTTTGGTTAGCTCAAAAAGAAACTTTGGGATTGCTGAACAAAAAAAAAAAAGAATCCATTTTAAAATAGAAAGCAGCGGAGCCATCATAGTATTTTTGAACTTCTACAAAAAAAAGAAGGGCGGCATTTTGATCATTTACCCACCCGGGGTTGATAGATTCTATTTTTATCTTTCTTGAAGGCGAAAATAGGGGTCAATTTGATTATAGAGCCGTATGCAATGCATAAAAGATAATGCCCGTACGGTTGTTTCAATTTTATCCTTTTTCCTATTATTCTTTATCTTTCTTTTCTGTCATCACACCGGACAGAACTATTATCAGGGTAATGATCCACCAACCTGCTAGTTCTTTTTATGAAGCACAAACAGGAGAATTTATCCTGGAAGCGGAAGAACTGCTGAAACTACGCGAAACCCTCACAAAGGTTTATGTACAAAGGACGGGCAAACCTTTATGGGTTGTATCTGAAGACATGGAAAGAGATGTTTTTATGTCAGCAACAGAAGCCCAGGCTTATGGAATTGTTGATCTTGTAGCAGTTGAATGAAAAAAAATGGATTTTTTGCAAATCCGTGATTTGATATTTTATCTACGAGTTGACTATATAATAAATATTAAATAAAAAAAATCCGGTTAGGATCAATCTAAACCAGCCCATTATGTATATGACTCAATATGCCAACTATTAAACAGCTTATTAGAAATACAAGACAGTCCATTCGAAATGTCACGAAATCCCCCGCCCTTCGGGGATGTCCTCAGCGTCGAGGAACATGTACTAGGGTGTATGTGCGACTCGTTTAGATCGCGGGCTGACACAAAAAAGGAAAGAAAACCGCTTCCAATATGAATGATTAATACCAGTAAATAGGATAGAATGGAAGAAGGGACTCCATTCACTATACTAAA